AACAAAAAAATGGATTATCAAAGTCATTCTATTTTTAAAAAAAATAATAAAAGAACTCTCAAAAGTAAATCCAATTCTATTATTTAGATTGAGAGACGTATATAAATCAAGCGAAACTCAAAAAGAAAAAGATTTTATAACTCGTAATCAGATAATTCATGAATCTTTTAGTCGAACTCAATCTACAGATTGGACAAATGATTTATTGACAGAAAAAAAAATGAAGGATCTGACTGATAGAACAAGCACAATCCGAAATCAAATAGAAAGAATTACAAAAGAAAAAAAAAAAGTGACTCCGGGAATAAATGTTAGTCCTAATAAAATAAATTATAATGCTAAAAGATTCGAATCACCAAAGAATATTTGGCAAATATTAAAAAGACGAAACGCTCGATTAATCCGAAAATTACATTATTTTCTAAAATTTTTTACTTTTTTGACTAAGGGGGTATACGTAGAGATCCTTCTATCTATCATTAATATTCTCAGAATTAATATACAATTTTTTTTTGAATCAACAAAAAAAATTATTGATAAATCTATTTATGATAAATCTATTTATAATAATAAAATAAATCAAAAAAGAATTAATAAAACAAATCAAAATACAATTCACTTTATTTCGACTATAAACAAGTCACTTTATAATATTAGTAATAAGAATTCACAGAATTTTTGTGACTTATCCATCTTGTCACAAGCATATGTATTTTACAAATTATCACAAACCCAAGTTCTTAACTTGTATAAATTAAAATCGATTCTTAAATATCACCGAACATTTTTTTTTCTTAAGACTTCAATAAAAGATTATTTTGGAACACAAGGAATAATTCATTTTGAATTAAGACATAAGAAATTTCAGAATTCTGGAATAAATCAATGGAAAACCTGGTTAAGAGGTCATTATCAATATCAATACGATTTCTCTCAGATTAGATGGTCTAGATTAATAGCACAAAAATGGCGAACTAGAATTAATCAATGTCGTACAATTCAAAATCAAGATTTAAACAAAAAAAATTCATATGAAAAAGACCAATTAATTCATTACAAAAAACAAAATGATTACAAAGTATTTTCATTATCAAATCAAAAAGATAATTTTAAAAAATACTATAGATATAATCTTTTATCTTATAGATCTATTAATTATCAAACTAAGAGGGATCCATATATTTACGGATCACCATTCCAACTAACTAAGAATCAAGAAAATTTTTATAATTACAACACATATAAAAGCAAATTTTTTGATGTATTAGGAGATATCCCTATCAAAAATTATCTAGGAAAAAGTAATCTTATTTATATGGAAAAAAATCCGGATAGAAAATGTTTTGATTGGAAAATCATCCATTTTTGTCTTAGAAAGAAAAAAAATATTGAGGCCTGGATCAAGATCGATACCAACAATAATAAAAATACTAAGACCGGGACTAATAATTATGAAATAATTGATAAAATTGATAAAAAAAATCTTTTTTATCTTACAATTTATCAAGATCAAGAAATCAATTCACCTAATAAAAAAAAAAGATTTTTTGATTGGATAGGAATGAATGAAGAAATACTAAATTGTCCTATATCGAATCTGGAACTTTGGTTCTTCCCAGAATTTGTACTACTTTATAATGCATATAAAATGAAACCGTGGTTTATACCGAGCAAATTACTTTTTTTAAATTTTAATATAAATGAAAATGTTAGTGAAAATAAAAACACCAATAGAAAGCAAAAAGGGGTTATACCACCGAATGAAAAAAAAAAATTGGAATTAAAGAATCAAAATCAAAAAGAAAAAGAATCCACCGGCCAAAGAGATCTTAGATCAATTGCACAAAACCAAGGAAATCTTGTATCTGTTCTCTCAAACCAACAAAAAGATATTGAAGAAGATTATTCGGAATCAGACATAAAAAAACCTAAAAAAAAAAAACAATACAAAAGTAATACGGAAGCAGAACTAGATTTCTTTTTGAAAAGGTATTTACTTTTTCAATTAAGATGGGATGATGCTTTGAATCAAAGAATGATCAACAATATCAAAGTATATTGTCTCCTGCTTAGACTGAGAAATCCAAGAAAAATTACTATATCCTCTATTCAAAGGAGAGAAATGAATCTGAATATAATGCTGATTCAGAAGAATTTAACTCTTACAAGATTAATGAAAAGGGGTATATTGATTATTGAACCCCTTCGTCTGTCTGTAAAAAATGATGGACAGTTTATTATGTATCAAACCATAGGTATTTCATTAATTCATAAGAGTAGGCATCAAACTAATCAAAGATACCGAGAACAAAGATATGTTGATAAGAAGGATTTTGATGAATCCATTTCAAGACATCATCCAAGGGTAACTGGAAATAGAGACAAAAATCATTATGATTTGCTTGTTCCTGAAAATATTTTATTGTCTAGACATCGTAGAGAATTGAGAATTCTAATTTGTTTCAATTTAAAGATTACACACGGTGTGAATAAAAATCAA